GTTCCAGAAGATGTTAATCGTAAGCAAGAAGATTGTTTACGAAGAAACAACAAGAAAAATTCATATTCTGATACATAAGAGTTATATAGGAATCGAGATAGTCTTTTATTTTCTTTTTTCAAAAGAAAAATAGATTTCATTGAAGTAATAAGACTATTCCAATTCGAATAATAGTTGAGAAAGAATCGCAATAAATGCAAAGATGGAACATCTTGGATCCGGTATTCAAGGAGTTGAACCAAGATTTCAAAATGGATAGGATAGGGTATTTCTATATGTGATAGATAATGTAAATGCAAAAATTTGTCTTCTAAAAAGGGAAATATGGAATGAATAGATCGTAAATTTTGAAACTTTGGTATTTCTTTTTCCTCCGGACAAGATAGTTGTCCTAGCGAGAATGGGATTTCTACAACGATTGCAAACCCCTCAGATAGAATCTGAGAATAAAACTCCAAATAAAACTGATTGCTGTGATCCAACAATCGATCTTGGTTAGGATGATTAACCGAATTAATCAAAAAATTCTGCTGATACATTCGAATAATTAAACGTTTCACAAGTAGTGAACTAAATTTCTTGTTATTACAACCAAGAATTTCCACAGGTTCGGAACCATTTAATACATAATCATGGGCAAATGCATAAATATATTCCTGAAAGAGAAGTGGGTAAACGAAGTATTGTTGACGAGATTTCTGTTTTTCTGAATACCCTTCGAATTTTGCCATTTGTATTTCTACTTGAATCAGAGAAAAAAAAGCATTTCTCGATTTATCAAATGATGATACATAGTGCAATATGGTCAGAACAGGGTGTTACATTTTTTTTTTTAAACCCTGAAAAGAAAGGGAGTCTAATCCATAGATCTTTTTCTGCTCTTTTCTATCTAATTAGTTTATGTTTGTTCTAATTACAAAAAAAACAAATCTTTTATTTTTGCAGGCCAATCGCTCTTTTGACTTTGGAATACAGTCTCTTTATCAATATACTGCTTCTTTTACACATTCAATTCATAATATTCCTTTTCAATCCATAAAAAAGAATAATTAGGATTCCTAAAAAAAAATTAAAGGGTCCACCGATAGGAAAACCCAACCTTTCCCCGCATCAGGCACTAATCTATTTTTAACGTCTAATTAGATCGGGGAATCATTTCAATTAAGAAGTTAAGCTCGTTACTTTTTATTTTACCAGAATTAGAGCCAGGCTCTATCCATTTATTCACTAGACCCAGAAAATCGGAATTTTTTTATTCCAAAATAAAAAAAAGAAATTGATTTTATTACGACATGCTATTTTTTCCATTCATTACCTTTGAGGATCAGTCGTGGTCTTCTAGACTCTACCAAGAGTCTGGACGAATTTGTTGCTTCATCCAAATGTGTAAAAGATCATAGTCGCACTTAAAAGCCGAGTACTCTACCATTGAGTTAGCAACCCAGATAAAATAGGATCTTAGATACGATCGAAATCCAAAAATCGATGGAATTACACCGGACACTCCTGGCAAAACATTGAATTAGCAAGACATCAAAAGAAAGATTTTATCACCCATTAAAAACACTCAAATACCAAAATAAACAAATCGGTTAAATTTCACTAAGGTTAAAGAGCGGCCCGAATCATAATAGCAAAATTGTTATTTTTTTAGCATTTAAATAGAAAAATTTTATATGAAAGTACATGCAAGGGGGGGGATAACCCTATCATTTGAGCAAAGTGTAGACAGAAATACCTAATAGGGAGTGACGATAAAGAGACCTATCTAGCTACAAATTCTATTTGTTCAATAGACCTTTGTCAATAGAAATACAATGGTAAGAAAACCAATTAGATACAAATAAGGAAATTAAATAAGGGCTTTTGTTGGATTGGCACGACATAAATGCAGCAAAAAAATAGGACTAAAAAAGAGGCAAATTGTGTCTAAATAATTAAGGGATATTAATGACCCTCCCCTACTTTTTTATTTTTTATTCATTTAGTTCTTCAATTAACTCAAAGTTCTTTCTTTATCTTTAAAGAATTCTGCTTTCCTTAAAATATCATAAACAGTTCTTGTAGGTTGAGCACCTTTTTCAAGGAAATAGAGAATAGCTGGAACATTTAAACAAGTTTGATTCTTTATCGGATCATAAAAACCAACTTTTTGAAGATCTCTTCCTTCTCTTCGAGATCGAACATCAATTGCAACGATTCGATAGACAGCTTATTGGGATAGATGTAGATAAACAATGCCCCCCCTAGAAACGTATAGGAGGTTTTCTCCTCATACGGCTCGAGAAAATGATTCGAATTTCTATCTATAAATACAAGTAAATAGAAATTAGACTATGACTTGCATTAATTTCCTTATAGAAGAAAAAACAAATTTCATTTATACTCATGACTCAAGTTGGCTAATTTTGACTGACAGAATTCAAAAGAGAAATCCTTCGAAATTTTTTGAGTCGTCTCTAAACTCTTTTCTTTATCTCATCTCGAACAAATTGACTTTTATTCCTTATTCTGATCTAATTCTATTGTTAAGATGGTTGAAAATCATGTTTACTTGTTCCGGAATCCTTTATCTTTGATTTGTGAAATCCTTGGGTTTAGACATTACTTCGGGAATTCCTATTCTTTTTTCTTTCAAAAGAGTAGCAACATACCCTTTCTTTTTTTCTTATTTCCTTCAATAAAGCATTTCCCTCTTCTATAGAAATCGAATATGAACGATTGATTCTGATAGACTTTTAATCAAAAAAAAAAAAAAAGTTTTCAAATCTTCCAAAATTATACTTTTTCTTATTTTAACCTTTCAATTTCTATATTAAGGATAGACTGACAAAGTTGGCCTAATTTATTAGTTTTCACTAACCCTAGATTCTTTCCCTTGATAAAAATTCAATTCTGTCTTCTCGAGCTCCATTGTGTACTATTTACTTACAAACAACCCAGCGCAAATTCGGTTCTGAACAAATAGAACAGACTATGTCGAGCCAAGAGCATTTTCATTACTATGGAAAATGGTGGATAGCAAAATCCACAATCGATCATTTCCTTCAAGTCGCACGTTGCTTTCTACCACATCGTTTTAAACGAAGTTTTACCATAACATTCATTCCTCTAATTTCATTGCAAAGTGGTATCGAGAATTGATCCAATATGGATGGAATCATGAATAGTCATTGGTTTTGTATACTAATTCAAACTTGCTATCTATGGAGAAATATGGATAAAAAAAAATATGTATTTATCGGGGAAGACTCTGCAAGGATATAATTTATTTAAACCCATATTCTATCATATGAATGAAACATAGTTTGAAAAAGAGGAATAAAATAGTTTGCTTAAGACTTATTTATTATTGAATTTCCATCCTCAACAGAGAACTCGAGATGATCAATCCTGAAATGAGAAGAATCAACTCTTCTCCAACAAATAAACTATGCCAATGAAAAGATTAGCAGTTTTTTGTTAGTTATAAACTTTTCATAGTTCTTCGACTGGAATAACAGGAGTAACAAAAGAAAGAAAAAATGAAGTAAACTAAAAATTAATGTAAAGTAAAATTAAGGTCTTTGCTTTTACTTATAGCATTCTTTCTTTTAGGTAACAGAAAGAACTAAAAATTAAAAATAAGAAAAGTATGATTTTTTTTTGAATCCATTCTATTTTATCCAACGAACAGTTCTTACCTTACCCTTACCGGAATGGATCATTCTGGATATTTAAAGAATCACGGATCGAGATCGTTTTCGCTTAACCAAAGAAGCGCCCCTCCTTTTTTACTAATAAAACAACAAAACAAAAATCCATCTGTATCATAAAATCATAAAGGGATAGGTCTGATTTTTTATACAGTGTTTCCCTCATAATTTTTTTTTTTCAATCAATTCCAAAGTCGAGTAGACAGAATATATGAATTTATCTCTAATCCTCACATTCCATTGATTTAGAAAAGGGTATTTGCAAATCAGATAATGCCTAAAATACAAAAATCTAGTCTCTATCCGTAGAATGGAAACCCCTTTTCTTTACATTAGGTGTCAAATGTATCCTGTAAGAATTCCCACTTCATGGATATGGAGCATAAAGTTTATCTAAAAAGTTCGAATTTCAAAACACATATTCAAAACACATACACATATGAGTAATGAGTAGTAGGAGCATATCCTGAATGTGCCTGACAGGCCAAAATTTTTAATGAAAAATAAAGATATTCAATTTGACTGGACTTGACACTTGATTTTGTTTTCTGAGAAAGAAAAAGAATCCTTAGAAATGCATCTAATCTCAGAGTTCATAAGAAATAATTATTCTCTTTAATAAGCTTTTGTGTCGTGCAGGGCACAATACGATTCTATCTTTCGTTTCATGAAAAAAAAATCTGGGACGGAAGGATTCGAACCTCCGAATAACGGGACCAAAACCCGCTGCCTTACCACTTGGCCACGCCCCATTTCGTTTTATGCGATACTAAAAAACAGTATTAATATTATATATTATTCGTCAATCCCACTTCAATTACCTAAAAAATGCGGGATATTTTCTTGCTAGGATTCTAAACATGCGGATAATATAGAATCCAAAAAATGCATTGATCATTACATGGAATTCTATTAAGATATTATATGAAAGTCGAATTTCTTCCATTCTCATTTGAGAATGCGAATACAAGGAGGTATTTTGTGTTTGGGAAAGTCCGAAGAAAAAAGGATTTTGAATCCACCTTTTCTTTTCTTTTTTCCCTTAGAAAAATAACTCAATCAAAATCCAATTATCTACTCTACAAGAACGAAATGCTTCTTATGCCTAATATACTTAGTTTAACCTCTATCTGTTTTAATTCTGGTCTTTATACGACTAGTTTTTTCTTAGCCAAATTACCCGAAGCTTATGCCATTTTCAACCCAATCGTGGATGTTATGCCTGTCATACCTGTACTCTTTTTTCTATTAGCGTTTGTTTGGCAAGCTGCTGTAAGTTTTCGATGAAATCTTTACTATTCTGTTCTGTCTGCCAAATTGAATGATGTATTCATTCCAAAAAAATGAAAAAATGTAGAAGAGCCGAGAAGTCTTATATTATAAACTTTTGATTCTAAAATTCAAATTCTTCTACATTGAATGTATAGCTGCAACAATAAATTTGGATCAGCCTTTCTTTTCTACCCCCTGCACCTACGTTGAGCAGGTACCTTTAGGTACCCACACAATACTTAAACTAATTTTTGCTATTGATAAGACTGCTTATTATAAAGTAATTCTTGCAATTTTTTTAAGAATTGATTTTTGCATATTTTAGGTGTCAAAATAAAAAAAACATCCTAGTGGATCTGTGCGGTAAGGAAAAACGGGTAATCTATTCCTTAAAAAAAAATCTTGGAGATTATGTAATGCTTACTCTCAAACTCTTTGTTTATACAGTAGTGATATTCTTTGTTTCCCTCTTTATCTTTGGATTCTTATCCAATGACCCAGGACGTAATCCTGGACGTGAGGAGTAAAAATCCAAAATTTTTGGGAATTTTTTCTTACAAATTGGATTTATTTCGTACATTTATCTATGAGAAAATCGGGGGGTTAGAATTCCTTACAATTCTAAAGTCCCAAACGATCCGAGGGGGCGGAAAGAGAGGGATTCGAACCCTCGGTACAAAAAAATTGTACAACGGATTAGCAATCCGCCGCTTTAGTCCACTCAGCCATCTCTCCCCGTTCCAAATCGAAAGGTTTTCGTGATATGACAGAGGCAAGAAATAATGATTACAAAAAATCCTTCCTTTTTTCATTTCAAAAGTGCATAAAAATTATATTGCCAATTCCATTTTAGTTATATTCTTTTTTCTTAATGTTAATAAAAAAAAGGAGAAAATTCTTGTTTCTTCTTTCTAAAATTCGATATAGGCTGAGAGACAATCAGATATATTTTCTCTTCAGCGGGCATTTCCGTATAGGACTTGTTAGAATAAAACAAGCAGGTTATAGAAAAAAAAATTCTTATCAAACCCACCATAAAATTGGAAAGAAAGATAAAGTAAGTAGACCTGACCCCTTGAATGATGCCTCTATCCGCTATTCTGATATATAAATTCGATGTGGATGAAATTGTTGTATAAGCGGATTTTTTGTATTTCCTTAGACTTAGACCGTGCAAGGCAAGAATTTTTCGCTATTTACGATTTCATATTCTTGTTACTAGACGTTCTATAGGAATAAGAAGAAATCGCAACTCTTTTCCGTTACACATAAAAATGGATTTCGAAAGTCAATTTTTCTTTTCAATATCTTTCTTTTTTTTTTCAGAATCCTATTTTTGTTCTTCCACCCCATGCAATAGAGAGCGAATGAGAAAAGAGGGGTTATTTTTCCCTTAAAAGATAGGCTTTGAAATAGGAATCATAGAATAATGCTGAATTCAAATGTTTATTTCTTTATTTCTATAGTATAAGAAAAATGAATCTAATGAAATTCATGGATTTACCACGACTTCGGTTGTGACCCCATAGATAAAAATGCAAAATTTCTATCTTCGAGACCATTGAAAAAGGGCATTGAACGAGAAAGAAATCGTCCACAGATAATCAAACTATCATATGCCTTGGAAGTAATATGAGGTGCTCGGAAATGGTTGAAGTAATTGAATAGGAGGATCACTATGACTATAGCCCTTGGTAGAGTTACTAAAGAAGAAAATGATCTATTTGATATTATGGACGACTGGTTACGAAGGGACCGTTTCGTTTTTGTAGGATGGTCCGGCCTATTGCTCTTTCCTTGTGCTTATTTCGCTTTAGGTGGTTGGTTTACAGGGACTACTTTTGTAACTTCTTGGTATACCCATGGATTGGCTAGCTCCTATTTGGAAGGTTGCAATTTCTTAACGGCGGCGGTTTCCACCCCTGCCAATAGTTTAGCACACTCTTTGTTGCTACTATGGGGACCGGAAGCACAAGGAGATTTTACTCGTTGGTGTCAATTAGGTGGTCTGTGGACTTTTGTCGCTCTCCATGGGGCTTTTGCACTAATAGGTTTCATGTTACGTCAATTTGAACTTGCTCGGTCTGTTCAATTGCGGCCTTATAATGCAATTTCATTCTCTGGTCCAATCGCTGTTTTTGTTTCCGTATTCCTTATTTATCCACTGGGACAATCTGGTTGGTTCTTTGCACCCAGTTTTGGCGTAGCAGCTATATTTAGATTCATCCTTTTCTTCCAAGGATTTCATAATTGGACGTTGAACCCCTTTCATATGATGGGAGTTGCCGGAGTATTAGGTGCGGCTCTGCTATGCGCTATTCATGGGGCTACTGTAGAAAACACTCTATTCGAAGATGGTGATGGTGCAAATACCTTCCGAGCTTTTAACCCAACTCAAGCGGAAGAAACTTATTCAATGGTCACTGCTAACCGCTTTTGGTCCCAAATCTTTGGTGTTGCTTTTTCCAATAAACGTTGGTTACATTTCTTTATGCTATTTGTACCCGTCACCGGTTTATGGATGAGTGCTATT